ATTAATTACTATTGCTATAAAACAAGCTCGTATTTTATCTTTGTTACCTTTTCTTAATAATGAGAAACAATTTGAAAGAACCGAGTCGACCACTAGAACTTCTAGTCTTAGAGCCAGAAAAAGATAGGTTTACTCTTTCTTCACTTGAATTCAACTTCCCATTCGAACTCAAACGCGGATTTCTATTTTGTTGGAAAAATACAAGAATCCGGATTTAATTCTCATGTCGTAAGAAAAAAATAATAATCTGGGAAGAAGCAATCTTTTTATTGAACGTGTTGATTCATATTTATTTTGACTACTTTCTCATATTTTATCATATTCTATTCATTTTTATTCGACCTTCCCGGAGTTCATTCTCCGGGCAACTCCGTTTAACCGGTGGATTCCTTCCAACCTACTTCTTTTATGATCTCATTGGAAATCATATAAAGACAATTCCTATTTGATATAGCTATTTGTGCAAGTATTTTACGATTAAGAAGCAACTGTCTCTTGTACAGATCGTTTATTAATCTACTATAACTATAGCATACCCCCCTTTCACGAATTGCTGCATTTATTCGAGTGATCCACAAACGACGAAAATTTATTTTTTGCCTATCCCTATCCCGATGAGCCGAAACCAAAGCTCTTATTTTTTGTTGAGTAATAGTTCGAGTAAGTCTTGAATGAGCCCCCCGAAAGCTTGATGCAAATAAACGAATTTTTGTTCTACGTCTCCGAGCGATATATCCCCGTCTAATTCTGGTCATTGAATAAATGAAACTTTAACGAATAACTAATAGATTTCCTTTCTTTCAGTTATTCTTTTGCCCCTTTACTAGTATATTAATAACAAAACGGATTTTTCCAATGTATAAACTAAAAATTCCAATGGCTTTGGCTACTATAACCTTCCCAACCACGATTTTTTATTTTTTCTAGGCATTTCACCTCGAAATACGAACTTGTACTATACTAGGTATTAAAAAAAAATAGCAATGATAAAGAAATAGTGGATTTCATCGTTTCTATGGTTACTTCTTAAACGGTGAGGTCTTCTCTATACACCGGAGCCTTTACTTCATTTAATCAATGTTATTGCTAACTTGTATAGTTCACATTCTTCGGCTCTACCCATGAATTATACAGTAATAGGTCTTTCACAACGAGCTCTACCTATACAGTAACGGTATTTAATTATGAAGGTTGGCTGGGTAGCTGACCCTGTTAGTCCGTTCTTGCAAGAGGGGTCTATGTTAACTAATATTTCCTCCGCTTAATGGATAACCATTTGCTACCAATGGAGAATTGCTTCTCATCTTGAATTGAGGTGAGTGGATTTACACCAATAGAAACCATAAATTTCATACACAATAAAAGGGATATGATCCATTTTCTTATTTTTAGATAGGAAATGTAGTTCGTTTTTCCGTTCTATCCTATTTGATCATTGATATTCGAACATTGTTCTCTTTCCTTTGTTCTAGTTCATGATCTGAACGAGTCGCACATACACCCTAGTACATGTTCCTCGACGCTGAGGGCATCCCCGAAGCGCGGGGGATTTTGTGACATTTCTAATTGGCTGTCTTGTATTTCTAATAAGTTGTTTAATAGTTGGCATGTTGAATCATATACATAATGGGCTGGTTTAGATCGATCCTAACCGGATGATTATGAATTACTTTTATTCAATAGAATAGTAAATAAAAGTCATAGAATATTAAACTCGGCAGGAGTAATTTCAAATCACGAATTGACGCGAAATCCAGGCTATTGTCATTCAACAGCTACAAGATCAACAATTCCATAAGCTTGGGCCTCTGTTGCTGACATAAAAACATCTCTTTCCATGTCTTCGGATACAACCCATAAGGGTTTGCCCGTTCTTTGTACATAAACCCTTGTCAGGGTTTCACGTAGTTTCAGCAGTTCTCCCACTTCCAGGATGAATTCTCCCGTTGCTACTTCAGAAAAAGAACCAGCAGGTTGATGGATCATTACCCTGATGATATAAGCTAATAAAAGGTTTCTCTATTTCGCATGATGAGGGGAAGATAAAAGAAAGATAAAAGAATAACAAGAAAAAAAGATAGAATCGAACAACCGTACGGGCATCTTTTATGCATTGCATACGGCTCTACAATAAAATTGACCCTTACCTTCCATCAAAGAAAGAAAAAAATAGGATCGATCAGACCCCGATAGGTAAATGATCAACTTACCACCCTTCCTTTCGGAGGAATTCAAAAATACTATGATGGCTCCGTTGCTTTATATATTTATTATATTTTTTTGTCTGTGATTTGTCTGTGATTCAGCAATCCCAAAGTTGCTTTTTTATTTGATCAAATAAACTAAGGAAAAAAGAATCTTGTTTTTTTTTTTTCGCTCTATAAATATTGTTAAGAGACCTCTGGTGTGAAAAAAAGTTTGTGACGCTGAACTGGACTTCCGATAATAAAATCGGAAATACCTTTTTCTCATATTACTCTCTCGATACATAATCTAAAGT